CCTACTCACACGAGCCCATATCCTTGCTTTTTTATCAATCTCTAATTCTACTCTTCCCCCCCAATCTGATATTATAGTGCCGGTATAGACCGAAATTCCGTTATGGTCCAATTCTGACCGGTAATAGATACCAGGGCTTTGCAATATTTGATTGATCACAATTCTGTATATTCCATTTACTATAGAAGTTCCCAGGGAATTCATTAGAGGAATGTTTCCAATAAAAATTGTTTGTTCTTGCATATCTCTACTGTTTTTCCAAATTAATCCCCCGGATACATATAATTCAGAAGAATATGTGAGTGATTCATATACAGCATCTCTTTCTTTTATCGATGGTTCTACTAATTGATATGTTTCCACAAATAATTGAAATTCAATTTCTTGATCTCTATCTTCAATTTTTGGAAACTTATAAAGTTCTTCTGCTAAGCCCTGATCAATGAACCTACAAAACCCTTCAAATTGTATCTGATTAAATCCAGGTATTGTAGACATTCTCCCATTTCCATCCCCAAGCATTTTGAATTTCCCATTTATTGAAAAAGAAATCCCATTATTGGATCGTTTTTCATCCAATTATATGGACCGATCCGCACTGATGGAATTGATATTCTGTTTACGGAATCACATAAAATTTTATCTAACTCCATATATGAATATGGAATGTCTAAAATACGTATGAACGGAGGAATAAAGAGAATTCTTATTTTCTACTCAAATTGGAATTTGCAACAGATACAACTGGAAAAGAATTGAGAAATTCCACTTAACTTAGACTTATGGAATTTTATATAGAATAACAAAAAGTGATTCAATTTCTACTATTATTTATGATATGATATATTCCAATACAATTAGATACTAGTGAAATAAATAATTTGGGATTTGATCTCTTCGATGAGATAAAAACCCAATAGTCAGAAACAATATAAAGTTGTTTTTTTAACACTTAGCTTTTTTCCTTTTTTCGTGGATTTCCTTGTTCAGTTCAAAAAAAAAAAAAAAAGGATTCGCACAGAAGAGATCTTTTTTTATTTTAATAGAGTTCGTTGAAGCGCAGAAGAAGGCTTTATTAAGCATACGCGGATAGAACTCTAGCTATCTATATATATGTCTTTCCTTTTATTGCGGGTCTATTCTGTACAGCGTATGTCGTGCTTTAGCAAAATATCTATTTTCTAAAAATATCTATTTTCTATAGGAATCATAAACAGATAAGATATCTGATTAGAGATATACGTGTAATAATTTTTGTTCTGGGGTTTACATATACTCATAATTGTTGTTATAATTGAAATGGAGAAGGCTTTTTTTTTTTTTTGAAAAGAATCAATATTGGATAGTTGCATATCCATTTGGATTTTCTTATATCATTCGGGAAATACAATTTTAGATTCAAATTCGAGAATCATTCATGAATTTTCAGTCACAAAAGCCAAAATTCAGGGCAAATTGGGACCATTAACTATTGACTGAAAATTCACATTTTCTTTTTCCTTTCAATAGAAAGGAGAAAGAATTCAGATAGTGCGTGTTTTTACATACTATACAAAATTTATCAAAGAGATGGATCCAATCCAAAAAAGGAAGTATTTCCTTTATTTTAGGAAAGGGATTCAGATTAAGAAAAATGGGATTCAAGATACAAGTACAAAAAAAAAAGAAGTTTAGTAACAAAAGATAAAGGGGGGTATTTTCGTCTATTTTATATTTCTATTTTATATTGCCTTGGCGACATGGCCGAGTGGTAAGGCGGGGGACTGCAAATCCTTTTTCCCCAGTTCAAATCCGGGTGTCGCCTGATCAACAAAAGACGCGAAATACCTTATTCCCTTTTGCTGATATAACTTGTTGAATTTGTTTCCAATAGAAGCAGCAGAGGAAAAAGACTCTTGATATTTCCAAGAGCGCAGCTGCTTATTTTGTTTGCGCTTAATCTTTCCCGATTCTACTAGCAATCATATAAGAACTTCTTATAATTAATTGGTTATAATTAATTGAAATTGAATTGGATTTTTTGGATTGTTTCATCAATGGTATTGGACAAAATCTATTTTTTTTTACTCTGCGCCAGCGATAAGAATATTAGTATTAGTGACTAATATTCTTATTAGTGACTATTATTAGTGAAAAATAAAGGAAAAAAGTGAACAATACTAGCAAAATTCCTTCATATTCATAGAGATAGGGGACATAATTTACATGGATATAGTAAGTCTCGCTTGGGCTGCTTTGATGGTAGTCTTTACATTTTCCCTTTCACTCGTAGTATGGGGAAGAAGTGGACTCTAGGGATACTACTAATTGAGTTGAGAAATGAAACTCTATCAATTCTTTTATAGATCGTTCTGCAAAGACTTTTTAATTTAACTATTTAAAATGGAACTATTTATATTTAAATTGAATTCAAAATATCTTCATTTCCAAATTCTATTCGATTCGATTGGAGTAATTTATTCTATGAATAATATCTGAATAATACCCTTTTAATCATAATCAATAATCAGAATAAAATAAATATTTTAATGATTCCCGTGTTCATATTTCAAAAGTAAAAAGAATACAAATGATAGGAAAGTTATTCCAACCTAATTCTTCCTAAATTCTCTATTTTGATAAACCGGTTCTTATCAGAGTTATATATGGACAATAAGGAACAGCGGAACCTTTTTTACTTTTTATTTGTTTTTTACTTTTTATTTGTTTGCCTTTTTCCGGTTCAAAGACAAAAGAAAGTAGTTCTTTTTTTAGTTATTTAAAAGTTATTAAATTAAGTGGTTTTCTACGGGAAATAAAATAGACATAGTGATTCTCTAACGGGATACTCCGCATACTAAGATATTTTCTTGGAGAAGTCACATATTGCGCACTTAGTGCTTAGTTTAGTATTTGTTTTATTATTTTAGTTTTAGAAATTCGATTTATGATATACTTTATTGACTTGACTCATTTCATATTATGATTCAAAGATTTTAAATCGGCGGGGTTTACTAATCCTTTTCTTTTCGTCGAAATCTAAAAAAGTTTTTATAAAACTCCTTTCCTTGGATGATTTGTCAACTGTTCAATCAATTACTTTTTTGGAATGCTAAAAAAAGATTTCTTGATTTTCTTTTATTAATACATATCCCGACTACTTTTTTTTTCTTTTCATTGATTTGATTATTTCAATGGATTTCGGGATTCATATTGAAAATAATCAGAAATCCAGGAATTGAAATCATAAGAATAAGAGGCGCCTTTCAACTATTCCAGATTAATTGGAACCAACACAAATCAAATATATGAAGAAAATAAATCCAATTTGAACCTTATGTACATTCCATATAGATAATTAATATCTATTATCTATCTATATATGAAGATGACATTCTGATTGATCCATATTAAGCCCAGATCTTTCTACAGTACAACTTTATATACTAGAATAACAAAAATAGATAGTATGGTAGAAAGTAATCTATTTACTACCATACTATCGGATCTCATAGAATCCTGCGGATTCTAGTTCGCTCATTTCAGCTAAAACACAAAATTGGAATTCTTTTCATTTTATTTCGTTAATTCTTGATATTGATAAGAACTAAGAAGTCAAGTTTCATTCAAATTAATCACTTTGACTAACAGTTTTTACATATATTATAAGTAAAAAAGCAGTAGGAACTAGAATGAACAGTGCAGTAGCAATAAATGCGAGAATATTTACTTCCATAATCTCATCGTTTCGTTTTTCTTTACTTCACAATAATTCGGGATTTAATCCCATAAGAGATGATAAATCTTTCGCCTCTAAATTCAATGGGAGGAATTCCATCTCGATGATATCGAATCAGATCAATATCATGAATAACAATATCTGAACTCTCAAATCGATTTATCGTCGAGAATTGAGTAGTATAACATAGAAGGATCATTTATTCATACCAAATCAAAAAATGGATTCCTGCCCCAATCGAAAATTTCCTTACTTTATTACTTTGTTACTTTATTTATCATTCTTTTCCATTCTTTCTTTTCTATAAAACTATCTCCTTCCTTGTACAATCATCTGACTAAGTATTATTTAATCGCCTTTAAACTTACATAGGTTACAAACAAAACAAACCCAAACAAACAATAGCAGCGAAATGGGAAAGGGGGAGTTATGCTCTAAACTCCTTTTTTGAATGATCTAATCTTATTGGATTGGAAAACAAAAAAAAGTGTGATAAAGATAAGTCCTAGTACAGTATAAAAAAAAATCGAATATTCTACCCAATTCACTTTTTTAGAGTTTGTTTTTTCTTCGGTAGAAACCCTTAAAAAAGATTATCCATTCCCTCTATAAGAGGGGCAGGGTCATTTTTTGATTTTTATTGTATTAATATACTCTTTACTTGAATTATTAATGGGATCCATATAATATATCAAAACTTCAGTGTACAATTTGAATGAGATAGATTGTTTCAAATTCAAACTAGTAATTGAGGTTACACAAAATCGGAGCCAAAAAAGAAGATACTTTTCCGATTAAAAGGATTTTATCAAAGAAATTAGAGTCATTTTGTATCGTACAAATAAGAATTCCATTTGTGTATGTGCTACCGGGAAAGATAGGGGTACTCGATTCGATTTCATTATACGGATCGGGAGTAATCGAAAGGGCCAAATTAAGTGCGGTATCTCTTGGAATCCTGAATATGACGCTACCAATAATTGTAGTAATCCACATGTGTCTTTATCCATCTCCATCGATACTCGTTGAAGAAATGAAAATGACCCTATTTTTATTTGCTTTGATGAAAAACGAAAAAATATATAAAATATATAAATAAAAAAAAGAAATATAAAATAAGAATAAGGATCCCCTTTGGGAATGAAATTCTGCTATTTGTACCCCTTTTACAGAAAATGAAGAGATGAATTGATGTATTTTTTTTTTTTTATTGGATTATTGATTATTGGATTTGTCGGGACTGACGGGGCTCGAACCCGCAGCTTCCGCCTTGACAGGGCGGTGCTCTGACCAATTGAACTACAATCCCAGGGAAATGAAATAGAGCATACATATTCTTCTGATTTCATTCAAACAAAACACTTTCTGTTTAGATTTTAAATTGGAATCGCCTCGTTGTAAGAGGGTGCGAGTGGTAGGTAATATTGATATCCACGTGCATATATATTTTAGTGATACTGGCACGAATTACTAGTTATCTTTTCGTTATTTCAAATAAAAATCTCAAAATCAATTGATAATCAACCTTTCAATGAAAAAAGACTCTTTTTTCTTTCTATTACTTTTTTTTCTTAGACTTTCTACTTACAAAGCCTGATATGAATCTAGATCGTCAGAAGGATCATAATTTGTGGTAAAAAAAGAAATCAAATAAATAACAAGTAGAGCAGAAATTTTTACTTCTTTTTTTATCAGACATTTCGAAAGAACAAAGGGGTTATATCATTTCATGGCGGATCAGTGAATTATTGGGCCGAGCTGGATTTGAACCAGCGTAGGCATATTGCCAACGAATTTACAGTCCGTCCCCATTAACCACTCGGGCATCGACCCAGGAAGAAAAAATTCCAGACTTCTTAATAATCCCCCATCAACTTCCTTTCGTAATACCCTACCCCCAGGGGAAGTCGAATCCCCGCTGCCTCCTTGAAAGAGAGATGTCCTGAACCACTAGACGATGGGGGCACATTTGCCCGATCGTCAGCATATTATACTCATAGTATGAACCGTTTTTTGAAATTGTCAATAGAATGAAATAGAATATAAAAAAAAATAGAAAATAGAAAAAATTATATATAATATATTTACTTTACATAATATATTTACTTTACATAGATTTGATGTAGAATCTATATCTATAGATATAGATTATCCGCATGCTGGCTCATTTCGGAATTGAATCAAATGGGCCCTTTTAACTCAGTGGTAGAGTAACGCCATGGTAAGGCGTAAGTCATCGGTTCAAATCCGATAAGGGGCTTTGTCCTTTTTTCATAAAACTCCAGCGGGAGTATTTCTATTTGAAGGGAGATTGATTCCATTTGAAGGGAGAATAGAGATATTATTAATATTTGTAATAAATAAGGTAAGAAACTCTATATTTCTAATCTCTATATTTCTAATAAATAATAGAATTCAAATAAATTCGAAAATTAAATTAGAAGGTTAACATTATAATGATTTATACTCGAATTTCGAGTATACTAATGTAGTAATTATAGTTATAAAATTGAACATTTGTTTATTATATTAAAATGAATAATGATAGGTTGGCTCTTAAATCGTCAAACTCTCCTATTTTATAGGAGTCCAATCAAATCAATTGTAAAGATTAGATTCGAAATCAACAAAAGAAAAAGTAAGTGGACCTAACCCATTGAATCATGACTCTATTCACTATTCTGATAGTCAAATTCGATATAGATGAAATTGGAACAGTAGATCCGCTTTTTTCTTTCATTTTCATATTTCTTTGGACTCCAAAAAAAAATCTGTCGATATTTCTGATTCAATCTTTTTGTTCCTAGTTATCTAGTTATTCTATAGGAATAAATTACTATTTCCTTCCTCCATTCCACAGAAAAGTTTATTCGAAGTCACAACATAAAACATAATAAAACATATAAGGGAATTCAAAATATCTTTCTTAAATATCTTTCTTTGATTCCAGAACACAAGATAATTTATATTGATATTTATATCTATATAATATATAAGATTAATAGGTGCGATAAAAAGACTTTCGTTTAATTTCAAATTTCCTATTATTTATTTAATTGTATTGAATATTGTATTGAATTTAATAATATTGTATTGAATTTAATAATAGAAAAATGCATTCTCCTTTTTCTTTTCTGACAGATATAAAAAAAAGTAAATAGAAAAAAGGTTCGAAGTGTCTTTCGCGCTTTGACCTGTGAAAGGGCGTATTCTGGGGTTTTTTCTTCAGATGAAGAAAAAAGAAATATAAGAAAGACGACATTAAAATGAAAGAATAAAGTATAAAATAAGAAAAGTATATGATATGGTAGTAGTTTAATGCACATAGAAATTAGAAGAGTACATAAAAATATTTATTTTTATAAATATCACAAACAAGATCCAAGAATAAGATTAGTTTGATAGAATGAGATCTGAGGATCAACTGGTAACGAAAGAGGGGATAACTTGTTCCTTGAATGATTCTTTCTTCTTTCAAAAAATGCATCTATTGGATTGATGAGTCGTCATCAAAAAATTCACAGTTCATATGGTTATTAAGACTAAGAAGGAATAACCAAATTGAGTTCATGAATTTACCTAAATCAGGTTATGGACCGATAAAAAATTTGGATCTTCGAAACCCATTAGAAATTAAAGGGGGCAGTGTACAAGAAATCAAATCATACATAAATGATAGAAGCTTCAAAGGCCCTGAAAATGCTATGAGGTGTTCGGAAATGGTTGAAGTAGTTGAATAGGAGGATCACTATGACTATAGCACTTGGTAAATTTACCAAAGA